GAACTTTAGTTTAATTAATTCATTTTTATCTCTATCAAGATGTTTACTTTCATCCAAAAATTGACCCCAGCTTTTTATGCTGTTCTCCTTGCAAAATACTGGATTTATATCCACACCATTCCTATTCTTTAAATTGAAATTGAAAGAATTGAGAATTCTAAATTCTCTACGACGTCTAGACGAGAAAATCATTTCAGGAACAAGCAAATCAAAATTATCCTTAGCAACATAGTTTTGTTTTCCGTCTCTTTGATTAGTTTGTTGCTTACTCTTATGAACCAATGAAATACTTATGGCTTGATACATAAGAAATTGTTCATGATTTTTTATAGACAGATTGAATTGGGGTTTGAAAATCACTACCCCATTTTTCACCCACTCTGTAAAAGTAAAATTCACACCAGGCAGCAATGCCATGTTTTCCATCCACACATCTCCCATTCGAAGATAGGCCAAAGTCATTTCTTTGTGTCTTGAAAGCTTTCTTATGTTATTCACCATAGAATAGAACCTGATATGGTTGAACAGCTCCAACTCCTCATGCACGTCCAATTGAAAAGCCAAATACTGGCTCAGATACTGAAAGAAACCTCGTTTCCTCGGGTAACTATGGTATTGGTTTTCTGTTTTCAGGAACCATTTTTCATAATGTGTTGTAATAACTTCTTCGATGTCTTCAATAACATTTTCTTTTTCTTTAGTAACATATTCTTTTTTTTTACTAACATCTTCTTTTTCTTTACTAACATTTTCTTTTCCTTTACTAACATTTTCTTTTTCTTTACTAACATCTTCTTTTTTTTTACTAACATTTTCTTGTTCTTTACTAACAATTTCTTTTCCTTTACTAACATTTGCTTTATTTTTCCTAACATTTTCTTTTCCTTTACTAACAATTTCTTTCTTTTTCCTAACATTTTCTTTTTCTTTACTAACATCTTCTTCTTCGTCACTAAAAATTTCTTTTCCTTTAAAATTTAAAAAAAGTAATTTGATTGGTCTAACCCACGGTTTCATTTTATATGTCTCCTTAAGTAGCTTAAGTTCTGGGAAGAGCCAATCTTCCTGATTCGAATTCTCTATGTATTCTTCGAATTCGAAGATGCCTTTATTCATTCCCATCCAATTAAAAAAGCTGTTTTTGTGTTTTTTGTGATTGAGCGGATTGATTTCTTTGATTTCTGTATCCTTGTTGATTTCTGGATCCTCTTCGAGTTCTGTATACCGGTTGAATTTTGGATACGAACACATCATATCATAAATAAGACCTCTATTCTCAATTATTTGAGAATTATTAGTCCCAATCTTAGTATTTGTATTCTTTTTCTTAGTATTTGTATTCTTTTTCTTAGTATTTGTATTCTTTTTCTTAGTATTTGTATTCTTTTTCTTAGTATTTGTATTCTCTTTCTTAGTATTTGTATTATGGTTAGGATCGATCTTCATCCAGGCCTCAAAATTGACTGGAAAATTTTTGAGAATTTCCCGATCAAAATCAAAATATTTTCTATAATATTTTCTATTATAATAATGATACTTAGCATTATAATCTTTTCTCTTTCGAGTTTCTTCCATCTTGTCTAGATCTATATAATTCTTTAGATAATTGTTGATAAAAATATCCTCTGGTATATCAAATAATTTGTCTTTCTGTGCGGTGTAATTATAAGAGATCTCTTGGTTCTTATTTACTTGTTTCTTATTTACTTGTAATGGAAATTGATAAATATAGGAGTCCTTCTTAGTTTCAGAATAAATAGATTTATATGCTAAAAGATCATATCTATAGTTTTTTTGAAACTTATTTTTTTGATTTGTTTTTGTTAATGAATATACTTCAGAATCATTTTGTTTTTTGGAATGAAGTAATGGGTCTTTTTCATATGAATCTCCTTTATTGAAATCTTTATTTTGAGGCGTATGGCGTTGGTTGACTCCATTTCGCCATTTTTGTGGGATTAATAGAGACCATCTAATCTGAGATAAATTGTATTGATAATGACCTCTTAACCAGTTTTTCCATGGATTCGTTCCAAAATTTCGAAGTTTCTTATGCTTTAATTCGGAATGAAATATTCCTTGTCTTTCAAAAGAATCCTTTATTGCAGTCTTAAGAAAAAAAGACGTTCCGCGATATTGAAGAACAGATCTTAACTTATCACTAACTTGGGTTTGTGCTAATTTGTAAAATACATATGCTTGTGACAGGGAAGATAAATCTGGCAAGGAAAAAAATTTAAGAAAAATACGTAACATCCTCTTATTTCTATTTTTTTCAGTATTGTAAATGGCTTTATCAAAAATTTTTTTTATTAAATTTTTTCTAGAAATATTAATGATACATAGAAAGATATCTAGGTATATTTTGTATATTTTTCCAATGAAACATTTTTGAAAATAATGCAATTTACTTATAAATCGAACTTTTCTTCTTTTTACAATTTTCCAAATATTTTTTGGTGATTCTACATTATTATTTTTATTTTTGTTGTTAGTACTATTATTTAGTCCTGGAGTTACTTTTTTTTTTTCTTTTGTAATTCTTTCTATTTTATTTTTGATTGTGCTTGTTCTATTAATCAGATGTTTTATTTTTTCTTCTGAATTTGTACAAGCTGTAGATTGAATTTGACTAAATGATTCATGAATTATCTCATTGCTGATTATAGAATCTTTTTCTTTTTTAGTTTCACTCGATTCATATACTCCTACTCCTATCAATTTCAATCTTGGATTTTCTTTTAGTTTTTTTAAAAGTTCTTCTTTTTTTCTTTTTAGAACTAGAACCGTTTTGATAAGCCATTTTATTATTTTTTTGGGGCCTTGTTGAACTAGAACAAATTTTGGTTTTATTATTTTGTGGAAAACTCTTCTTATAACTCGAAACTCGTTCTCGTTCAATTTGGTTTTGTTCAATATTTTTTTTTTTATTTCTTCTAGTTCTTTAAAAATGGGCGTAAAAAAAATGGAAAGGGAAGGGTCGGGTCGGGCAGAACCCAAAGGATATTCAGCTAGTCCCCACAGAGTCCTTATAAAAGCAAAATCGCTGTTTTCGTTGTCTATATCAGCTGCTGTGTGCCAAGGTTTCAAAATAAAAGGACATAAAACTTTGATCTGAAGACCGTACTCGAACCACTCCTCCGGAAATGCTGTGGCTTTGTCGGATACAGAACCACCGCTATAGGTGCATTTAACATGAACCTCTTTCCGCCAGTCCGCTATATCCTCAGACCACTCGGGCTTTTGCAATAATAAGAAACGGACAATATTTTTAGCTATTATCAATGAAGGCAATGCAATATATTTTCTAAAATATGAGTTATAAAGTAATATACAACCTCTTACTCCCTGCCCATAATATACAAGATTATCCCATTCTTCCGTTGCGTGCCACTGTACCTCGTCTTTTTCGAGATCGTAGCTGTCTTCCGATGTCCCTTTGGGTTCGTCTTTCTTACTTTTTGTTTTTGTCTGTTCTTTGTTACGTTTGTTAAGAGTCAAAAGGCCCCCTTTTTTGCTTCCAAACCTATGCATCAAATTTTTAATTTTCAAAACAAGGACCTTCGGGTTCATTACCCCCAAATAAATAGACAGTCTACTTTTTAAGAAGCCCAAAAAAAGAGGGGACTGCGGCCATATTTCAATCTTTCTTATAATAACTCCTCTTTTACGCCTTTGGGCGCCCATAGAACCTTTGATTACCCCCGCACCAAAGTCTGCGTCGCTCGACACGTCTATCAGAAACAGCTGGGCTTCCTCAACATCAATAATATTGAGGTTGTTCTTAATATCAATAATATCAATCGCATCATCAGGAGTAGTAACTTTTTCATTAGTACCATTTTCATTAGTACCATTTTCATTAGTACCATTTTCATTAGTAGCATTTTTCTTAGTCTTTTTACCTTTTTTAATAATATTTTCCACATTCGCAGGACTATAACGAAGTTTACGTTTAAATGGTGGTGAGATAATCTCATACGTTTCCCGATAGTTCTCAATATAAGATTCTAGATCTTGTTCTAACTCGGTGAATAATTTGTATGACCATCGAGGGACTTTTTTAAAGATTTCGGTTTGTCCAAGATATATTCCGAGATTATATTTTATTTTTTGCTTTACCCTTTTTTTTTTTCGCTGTTCCCAATCAATTCTTCCTTCCCCTTTTTCCAAAAGATTAGAATATAATTTTTCCAAAGGATTAGAATATAATTTTCCTTCTCTTCTTAGTCGTCGTGTTTTTCTTTTTAGTATCGCTAAGAGTCTCTGTTCATATTTTGGGGAATCGAGAAGGAAACCTGGAAGAAGGGTATCATGAAGTTGATTTAGAGCAAGGATTTGGTTAAGTTTAGATTCTAAAGTTCCAATGTTGATTCTTCCACGAGATTTAGAAGTTGCATTATTTTTTCTTCCACGAGATTTAGAAGTTCCAATGTTTTTTCTTCCACGAGATTTAGAAGTTGCATTATTTTTTCTTCCACGAGATTTAGAAGTTCCAATGTTTTTTCTTCCACGAGATTTAGAAGTTGCATTGTTTTTTCTTCTACGAGATTTAGAAGTTGCATTGTTTTTTCTTCTACGAGATTTAGAAGTTGCATTGTTTTTTCTTCTACGAGATTTAGAAGTTGCATTGTTTTTTCTTCTAGGAGATTTACGAATTTCGTTGTTTTTTCTTCTACGAGATTTACGAATTTCATTGTTTTTTCTTCTACGATATTTACGAATTTCATTGTTTTTTCTTCTACGAGATTTAGAAGTTGCATTGTTTTTTCTTCTACGAGATTCTAAAGTTCCAATGTTGATTCTTCCACGAGATTTAGAAGTTGCATTATTTTTTCTTCCACGAGATTTAGAAGTTCCAATGTTTTTTCTTCCACGAGATTTAGAAGTTGCATTGTTTTTTCTTCTACGAGATTTACGAATTTCATTGTTTTTTCTTTTACGAGATTGAGAGTCACGAATTTCATTGTGGAGTTTTCTACGAGATTCAAGAATTGCATCCTCTTCGATTTCACTAGGTTGAGAAGTTTCAGCTTCGATTCTTCCACAACTATGAATCAATTTTTTGATTCTTCCACGATAGGGCCCATTCAAAAAAGGATCATACATTTTTGGTAAACAGGTTTTTTTAGTTTTATCAGTACAAACCCTAGTCCTTTTTTCGAGTATATTTAGAAAAGGCAATCCCGCGTCTAGAGCCTCAATTCTCTTTATAAACTCATTATTTAAGTTCTTTTTTTTTTGTTTGTTCTTATAAAGCCAAGCTTTGTCTAGTTTATCAAAGGAGAGTGTTTCTACTGTGGACGAAGATATCCTCCTTTTCATCATTTCCTTAAAAATAGAAAAACTAGGAGGATATGTAAAAGATATTCTTTCTTTTCCATCACTTCGGCATGTATCAAAAAAATATTGTGAGGCTTCCTTTCTTACAGCCCCCGTAAATCGATTATTTTTTATGTATCGTACTGGACGATTCCATCGGTTAGAATCGAAAAAAGGGATCGCAAAAACGCTTTCAAACGATTCGTGGTATTCTTGATCTTGGTCTTCATCCGGATCCGCTCCCCAAATCCGGGGAGGAATATATAGGTTGAATCCCTCTTCTTTTTGTTTCGCCTCCTCCCCTTCGTAAGTGTGAGCTGTTTGTCCTTGGCTTTCTATAGCCTTTTCGATCATTGTTGGGACGTTGATCATTTTAAACGTCAAAATGGGAAACGGGGTTCGGCCTAAATAGTAGACGCAGGTAACATATAAGAAAATTGTAACGAACCGACCCGTGTTTCTCACCAAGTCTATTAACACCAAGTACTGAAATTCTGACACAAGCCACTGACAGTTTGCCACAATCGCTTTAACTTCTGACCCAAGTAACTTAACAAGCCACTCATAAATCTTATTAATGTACTTATTCAATTCTGACTTAATGTACTTCTTCAATTCTGACACACGGGACAGAAATTGTGCCAAAAGGACCTGAAATTCTGCCCCAAGGTACTTATTAATGTACTTATTCAATTTTGACACAAGGTCCTTCTTAGATCTACTCAAAAGATATTTCCGTATCCAGGCGAAGAATCTTTTCGTGAATAAAAGGAAACAAATGTGACCAATTAACCAACCAACAAAACTACTTGTTACAAATAACATCTTGTTGTTGCTGCGAAACATATAAATGTTGACTAATCTGGCTAACATTGAACTTGGGAAAATGAAATGGTTCACTAATTGAAAAATGAAACTATTCAGGAAAATGCTGAAATTGCTTCCGGTACTGGTAGTAGATCGAAAATTGTCGAAGAAAGAAAACAAAAGATACGGTAGAACTAGTACAGTTATTGTATGAGGTCTACACAATAGTAGATGCAGAGGCGTATTATAGATCGATATGAACCTCACGAGCTGTCCCATAATCAAACCAGTTATTGCTGCTACCTTCTTCTCGGTTTCTTCAACCATAAGGAAGAGATAAGCGGGCCTGATGGAAAATGTAGTTAGAAAGCCATAATATAGTCCGACCACAACGGCCGAATTTATTATATTGCGGCATAAAAAGACTAAAGATGAAAAAATCATGACAAAAATCCTCCGGTTTTTTGTTTTTTTTTTGTTTTTGGTTTTCTATTGCAATGGCAATAGACAGTAGACAATAAAATTTGTAAGACAATAGAATTTGTATCTTTTTTATAAAAGATTTGAATATTTTATTATATGAAATCTTTCACCGACCGAATTGATTATCTTCATCCATAATCATACTAAAGATGGAAAAATCCTCCCCTTTTGAAAGGCTAAATAGGATAATATTTCACAATCTAAGAATGATTGCTTTTCCTTTTGTAGAAATTGACTTTAATATACTAATATTTTCTCTTTACGTTCATAGCAGAATTTCAAATTGTATCTGATTAAACCCAGGTATTGTAAACATTCCCTCATTTCTATTCCCGAGCATTTTTATTTAATTTCCCATTTATCGAAAAATCCCATTACATTATTGGCTTATTCTTCATCGAATTAGATAGATGATCTAGCAATGATGGAATTTATATTCTATTTACGGTTACGGAATAACATGAAATTTTAATCAACTTGTTATATGTAATTTCTTTCTAAGAGGTGGAATAGAATAACCCCATTGAAGCGTAATGATCATACGTCTGTAATGCATTGTCTGTCCCATAATAAGTCCCATTCTTCTAGCCTTTCCCGGAAGTCGATGACTATTCATAGCTATTACATTACTTTGACACCAAAGAAGAGTTCAACCCAATGCTTTATTTATGTAATAACCGAATACTTTTGTCTGTAAATAGTGCACATCCATTTCTTCTAGCCTTTCCCGGAAGTCGATGACTATTCATAGCTATTACATTACTTTGACACCAAAGAAGAGTTCAACCCAATGCTTTATTTATGTAATAACCGAATACTTTTGTCTGTAAATAGTGCACATCCATTTCTTCTAGCCTTTCCCGGAAGTCGATGACTATTCATAGCTAT